TTGGTTTAACTCCCGAGTAAGTCACTCTAGGGATAAGATAGATCTATGTATATATATTATATATTAAGTACATTCAATAAAGTCATAAAGGCCGGCGGGCCGGTGGCCCGTTCCAGAAAAGAAATGATCAATTTCATTTTATTTATTCCGCGAGTATAGGGCAAGAATGGTTTGTTGGATTTGATAAATATCAATGCAACGAATTGTTTCAAGATCGATCCTAAATTACTTTTCTTTTATTTGACCCCTATATTAACTTGATTGATACATGTACCCACCAATTCGACATAGATCCAAATTTATCTTTATGAACCATTCATTCTAATCGCTATTATTATTCTATAAATTAAATGACGAATCAAAAAATTCTATGGAATCATGAAAAGCAGAAGGATCGGCGGATCTAGTCATTATATTGACAATTGCAAAAACTGTTCATACTATAAACATAGTATGATGACGGTCGAGCAGGCGTGCCCCCATCGTCTAGCGGTTTAGGACATCTCTCTTTCAAGGAGGCAGCGGGGATTCGACTTCCCCTGGGGGTAGGGATACTACGAAAGGAATTTGATTTGATTATGGATTATCAATAAGTCTAGAATTTACTCTTCTTGGGTCGATGCCCGAGCGGTTAATGGGGACGGACTGTAAATTCGTTGGCAATATGTCTACGCTGGTTCAAATCCAGCTCGGCCCAAAAAATTTGCAGACTCGCCATGAAATGATATACCCATTCGTTTTCCATAAATGCCCGGAAATAAAGAAAACTGTCGGCTATATCCCTCAACTTCTATTTATTTGCTTGTTTCCCGATTTTGCTAATGATCTACATTCATACCAGAATCTGTAAGTCTAAAGTTTAAAGAAAAGCGGAAATAAAAAAAAAAACAACCTTTTTTCTTCATTCAAAACAAAAATAGATTTTCAATCGATTTGACAATAGCAAAAGGATTGCTAGTGATTCCGATTCCTGATTCATGTCACCCTCACGAAAGTGCGTATTCGTGTGGATATCAATATATCACTCGCATCTATATTACAACACGGCGATTCGAAATAGAACTAAAATAAATGGTTTGAATGAAATCATAAGAATAATATATGCTATACAACTTCTTTCCGGGGGATTGTAGTTCAATTGGTCAGAGCACCGCCCTGTCAAGGCGGAAGTTGCGGGTTCGAGCCCCGTCAGTCCCGGCAGACCCGATAAATATTTAACTCATTTCCCTTTTTCTGTGAAAAAAGGGGACAGGGAGCAGAATTTCGTAGAACTTTCTTTCTTTTTTTTTTTCGCATTTCTCAGCAAAGAAATCCTGAAATTCCCATTACATCTACCAATCCCAATTGATGGGAGAGAGACATATGTGGATTAGTACAATTCTGAATATATATATTCAGAATTGTACGAGGTGCCGTACTGGGTCGGACTTTTCGATTGTTTTCGATCCGTATAATGGAACTCTTTTCTTAAATACATTAATTTACCATCGTTACTCTGATAGAATACTTTTCGGATTAAATGAAGTTTTTTATTTTTGATTCCGATTGTGTGCAATCTCAATTATTAATTGGAAACAAATTATCTTATTCAAATTGTACACTCCACCTTTGATATATGTGTTCCAAAGAAAGAGGATATTCATTTAATAAAAGAAAGATTAAACAAGGATCCTGACCCTCTTAGCAAAAGAAAAGATCTTTTTTAGGCCCCCCCCCTCGGGAAGGCAAATAAATAGTGAATTGAATTTGATGGAATATTAGATTTTTTATACTTATACCGGGACTTTCATCTTTATCACACTTCTTTGTCTTCTAAGAAAATTAGATCATTAAAAGAACGGAGTTTAAAACTCAATTAACTTCTTTCCGTTTAACTTCTATTGTTTGGTTGGGTTTCTAACTACTAGAATAGAAGTGGAGAGGCGGTCAGATGATTGTATAAGGGAGGGGGCGGGGTTATGCTTATAGAAAATAAAGCATGGAAAAGAATGATAAATATAAAGAATTCTTGGTTGGATCGGGAATCCATTTTTTGATTCGGTATGGATAAAGGATCTTTCTATGTTATACTATTCAATTCTTGATGATGACTCCATTTGATAGCTTAGATATAGATATTGTTATTCATAATATTGAATATTGATTCGATTCAATATTATCGCGATGTAATTCCAATTTATCCCATTAAATTTAAAGGGCGAAAATTTTATCATTATCATCTCTATGGGATTAAATCCCGAGTTATTGCAAAGTAAAAAAAAAAGAAACAATGAGATTATGGAAGTAAATATTCTCGCATTTATTGCTACTGCATTATTTATTCTAATTCCGACTGCTTTTTTACTTATTATTTACGTAAAAACAATCAGCCAAAATGATTAATTTGAATGAAATTTGACTTCTTAGTTCTTATCAATGATTGAAGAAATAAAAAGCAATTCTAATTTCGCGTCTTAAATGAAATGATCGGGCTAGAATCAGCAGTATTCTATGAGATCCAACAGTATAGTATGTGGTAGAAAGAAATATATGAATCTTTCTACCATATACTAGATACTGTTTATTATGGTTATTATAGTGTATAAAGTTGTACTTTTATGGAGGCTTAATATAGATCAATCTAAAATATATTATATCTTCATCTATTTGATATTTGATTTGTAGGAATTCCATTCCATCCAATCTGAAAAAAATGGAAAAAGAAATCTTACTCTTACGATTTCTATTCGAATTCCGAGATTTCAGATTTTTTTATTTCGAATATGAATCCGGGAATTAGTTGAAAGAATCAAATTAACGAAGAAAAATGGTATAAGAAACCAAGTAATCCTTTTTTTTTGGCATTCCGAAGAAGTAATTGATTGAGCCGTTGACAGATGCTTCAAGGAGCTCTATGGGATGAGTATGGTAACTTTTGAAAAGGAGTAGTAAACGAAATCTTTATCTTTTAACTTTAACCATGATAGGAAATATGAAACAAGTCCATAAAACATAAATCAAATAAATTTCGAAAATAATAAAACAAGTGGTAAGTACACAATATGTGGCTCGCCCAAAGCAAGATCTTATTTTGCGTAGTATTTTATTGAGCAATCGCTATGTCTATGTTGTTTCTTATAAAACATATCTACTTAACTACTTTCTATTTGATTTGAACAGTAAAGAGGAAAACAAATAAAACAATTGATACACTACAGTTTGATTCCTCAACTCAATTAGTAGTACCCTTAGAGTCCACTTCTTCCCCATACTACGAGGGAAAGGGAAAATGTAAAGACTACCATTAACGCAGCCCAAGCGAGACTTACTATATCCATGTAAATTATGTCCCCTATCTCTATGAATATGAAGGAATTTTCTTGTTCACTAATAATAGGGGAATCAACGGTGCAGAGTCAAAAAAAGGAGGGTTCTGAGCCAACCCAACACTATTGATGAACCAATCCAATAAATCCACTTAGAACGGGTTCTTATATGATTTGATTTCAAGTAGAATCGGTAAACATTAAGCACAAGCAAAAGAAAATAGGCAGTAACACTCTTGGAAAATATCAAGGAAATGTTATTAATGGAACGTATAGAATAATAAAACCTACTGTATTGTTTCTTTTATTGCCTTTCGTCTTCATAAATAAAAAATCAAAATAAGATCATTATCCACCTCTATTTCTTATTGGAAATAATTTTGATTAAATGCCCGATCACTCAGAAACTCTTGCGAGTTTGGATACAAAGTATCTTTTGCCCTTTCCACCACGACTCCCTAATTCAAGACCCAGCCAGTAGATATTCCATTAGCAGGGGTAGGGCTATCAAGACTTCTCGCTTCCCTTCCACTCCACTACTAGTACTAGAATCTTTCTTTATTCAAGGGGGTTTACAATCTTATTAGAAAACAAACCTACAGATGCTTAGAATCATGTAGTCCCCCCCCCGCTTCTGCCGGTGCTGGGGAAGAATTCATCGAGTTATATCAGCGGAACAGAGTAAGGAATTTTGTTTGGATTCTTTTGTTGATCAGGCGGCACCCGGATTTGAACTGGGGAAAAAGGATTTGCAGTCCCCCGCCTTACCACTCGGCCATGCCGCCAACACGATACAATACTTAAAAAAACTTCCCCTTTTGTTTTCTATTAAAAAATTCAATGTGGATTTTCAGTTACAAAAGCCAAAATTCCGCACAAATTGGAACCATTAACTATTGGCTGTGAATTCATAAAAAATTCTTAGATTTGAATTTCAAATTGTGTTTTCTTAATAACATAAGAAAATCCAAATTGCTGTATAACTAATCAGTATTGAGATTCTTTTCATTTTCAATAAAAAGCCCTTCCTTTTTAATTTCAATTATAACAGCAATTGTGGGTATATGTAAACCCCAGAACAGAAATTGTTATGTCGATATCTAACCAGGTATCTTATTTATTGATATGATACCGATAGTAAATTAGCGTGCTTCCATTTTTCATTGAATATAAAATAGAAATTTTGATAAAGCACGACCCCAAAATATAAGGGATTCTCTATGTTTAATAAATACAACTCTTCCTACGTACTTCATTACATATATATTTTACGAATTTTACTAAAAAAAAGTAAAAATATCTCCCTTCTCTGCGAACCATTCATTTTTTGAACAATGGAATTCGCGAAAAAAAAATCCATATTTTTGATTATTTTGTCTTTTCTTTATCTCAGCGAACCGATCAAATCTTGAATCCATTTTTTTCTGATATCCAGTCGGGTTGGAATATGTAATATCATAATAATGGTAAAAATGGAATCGCCTTTCTTTTGATATTCTATAACAAAGCTCCCTAATATAAAATATAAGTATATTATCGATTTCAATTCCTTTTCATTTGTATCTGTTGTCCAATTTGAAAAGAAAATTTTCTTTATTCCTCCGCGCATACATATTTCATACATTACATATATATGGAGTTGGGTAAAATTTCATGTGATTCAGTAAACAGAATCAAAATTCCATCATTGCTAGA